ATAATTTGAGCGACAAAAAAAAAATCATATTTAGGTAAACCACCTTGAATCTACTGCAGAGTGGTAGATCTTGGATCCAAGGTATAACCCTTTGTGACTGAGAAATATAAAGACGAAAAAGACCAATGAAATCTAGTTTCAAGGTTGTATTTAATGGTAAAGTTTGATTCCCATTAAACCCCCGAAATAAATATTTAACGAGTTTTTCCGTTTGTTTATATCCTATGCGTCTTCGTTTGGGTTATATCTTATGTGTCTCCTTTTGGTGGCTCTCAGCCTGAGTTATATTAAGTTATATTATGATGGCCACAGGGCCGCCCCTATGGTCCAGTGGTTAAGACATCTCTCTTTCACGGAGAAAACGAGGGTTCAAGTCCCTCTGGGGGTATACAAAACTCAAGACTATAGGAGCGGGATTTCCTATCAAGTGATCTATATTTGTCAAGTCCTTCTATTAGTCTACTTAGTGGGACTTTCTATTTTATATCAAGTGATATATATTTGTAAAGTCTGCCTGGGAAACGAAAGGAAGTGGCTTATGGAACGTCTAAAATAAATTAGACGCTGGGTCGATGCCCGAGTGGTTAAAGGGGACGGACTGTAAATTCGTTGACAAGATGTCTACGCTGGTTCAAATCCAGCTCGGCCCAACAATTCGCCAATCTACTTGATAGAACCCTTAAGAAATACCTGACCTGATACAAGAGAATAAAAAAGAATCCAAATTTTCTGCAAGATCTCTTCTTATTTCCCTGGGATTGTAGTTCAATAGGCTAGAGCACCGCCCTGTCAAGGCGGACGTTGCGGGTTCGAGCCCCGTCAGTCCCGACGTATCCAATCCAATAAGTACATCAATTCGCCTCTCCATTTTCTGTCAAAGAAGGGACAGAGAGCAATTGAATTCCGAAGGGGTTTCCCCTCTTTTTTTTTTCAGGATTCTATCGAAGAAAGAACAAACCCTAAACTAAAATGAAATGAAAAGAACTAAAATAGTGAAGTTGATAAAATATTCCATCTTTTCTCCCGCGACTAATATTTCTCATACTTCTTTTTCTTCCAAAGAAAATTGGATCATTAAAATTTAGAACCTAATTCCTCTCTTTTTCCACTTCGCTTGTATTGTTTGTTGGGGTTTTGTAGTTAATGGAAACGGACGGGTGGTTAGATGATACTTCAGTTGATGGTTCTACAAGGAAGACCTAAGGTAGGTTATAGAAAACAAAGAACAGAAAAAAAAAGATAAATAAATGAATTTTTGATTGGTCCGGGAATCCAATCTTGGATTCGATATGGATAAAGGATCTTCGTATGTTATACTATTCAATTCTCGACGACGAATTAATTTAATAGCTCAGATATTTTTATTCATGATATTGATCCGATTCAAAATCATCGATAGTTAATGTATTCATTGAATTGACAGGCGAAAAATTTATCATCTCTATGGGATTAAATCCCGAGTTATTGTGAAATAAAAAAACGATGAGATTATGGAAGTAAATATTCTTGCATTTATTGCTACTGCACTGTTCATTTTAGTTCCTACTGCTTTTCTACTTATAATTTACGTAAAAACAGAAAGTCAAAATAATTAATTACTTTAAATGAAACTTGACTTCTGAATTATTATTATTATCAATAGTTGAAGAAATCAAAAGAAAAGTATTCTATTTTTGCGTCTTAGATGAAATCCACGGGCTATAGTCGGCGGTATTCTATGAGATCCGAGAGTATGGTAAGTAAGAAATAAATTTCTTACTTACCATACTCTCTATTAGTGTTATAGTAGTATATAAAGTTATACTTGACTTTCTAATAAACTTGGTATACTATATTAGCTTCTATCTTCAATATATGTAGTTATTATTATCCATATATAGAATTGACGTAGGACCCAATTCTATTTCTTTGATCTATCTATTTATTCCGATTCCGATGAATCTCAAATAATTACTCTTTATAGACTACATTTCTCCACTAGAATCCAATGGAATTTAGAAATGAAGATATTTTTATTTGAAATTTTTTTTTCAATTTAAATAAAAAATGCGTTGCAGAACGATCTATAAAACAGTTTCATTCCTCAACTAAAGTAGGAGTGCTTCTAAAGTCCACTTCTTCCCCATACTACGAGTGAAAGGGAAAATGTAAAGACTACCATTAAAGCAGCCCAAGCGAGACTTACTATATCCATGTGAATTATGTCCCTTATCTCTATGATAGAATTATTCCATTATTGCTCACTAATAATAGTAGAATGAATGGTCCAGAGTCAAAAAAGGATTCTGGCAGAACACTATTGATGAACGAAAAAAAAATCCATTTCAAAAATTCCTATATGATTTCTAATGATTTCTAATCGGGAAAGAATAAACACAAGTAAAATACACAATGACATTACAAAGGAATGTTAGTAATGGAATCTATTAATCAAATACGAGGGCCCCTTCTTTTTTTTTTCGTGCCCTTGAAAGTAAAAATAGATCATAGATCAATTGCTAGATCATAGATCAATTGCTTTGCTATTCGTCTATATATATGTAGATTACAGTATAGAAAGCACTTTCCCCAACTAGTAGTTGAATTATCCCGGCTATACAATGTAATTCAAGACCCAATCAGTAGACATTACATTAGCAGTAGAAGAGAATCGGGAAGTCTTGCTTCGACCATTATTTCTAATTTTTCCATTAGAATCTTTCTTTGATTTGAATTTTAGATTCAAAGATTTCCAATCTTTTTTTTACAAAATTCCCAGAACAGAATAAAAGAGCACAACAGAATAAGAAATTTCAATTCGTTTGTTGATGAGGCGGCACCCGGATTTGAACTGGGGAAAAAGGATTTGCAGTCCCCCGCCTTACCACTCGGCCATGCCGCCAAAACGATACACAATAGGAGAAAAAATTCCCCCCCCTTTTTTTTACTAGACTTTAGTTTATTGTACTTGCATATTGCATCCATTTTTTAATCCTTTTTCTAAATTTAGAAAAATTAGAAAAGAAACCTTTTATTGCCCTTTTGATTGTATTTGATCTACGCCTTCGATTGATTGTATAGTATCTCAAAACACACAATGCCGAAAAACTTCCACGGACTTTTGAAAAATAAAATGTGGATTTTCACTCAAAAAAGTCAAAATTTATGACAAAAGGGAACCATTAACTATTCCTTGACTGACAATTCGTGAATGATTCTGGGATTTGAATCTCAAATTTGGTTTGCCTAATGACATAAGAAAATACAAATTGATACATACTTAATTGATTGATTCTTTTGAATCAAAAATCCTTCTCAATTTCCATTATAATTATAACAAAAATTATAAGTATATGTAAACCCCAGAACGGAAATTGTTACACAGATACAAAATTGGCTATTTAGAGTATGTTGCCTATAAATAAAGGGAATTCGTTGGAAGAAAAAAAGGCCCGGCTGGGTATTGACCGGGCCAGGCCCAAAAGGCACTTCGAACAAAATAAAAGCAAGAAGGTCTTCTTTATTTATCTTTCTATTTGGATCTTTCGAGCATCTAAATGGAATTGCTAATTATATAATAACGATAAAGAATGTGAAAGAAATACTTTCTTTAATCCTTACTTGATGTGTACTGTAACATAGTAATTATCTTTTTCGATTGGGAGAGATGGCTGAGTGGACGAAAGCGGCGGATTGCTAATCCGTTGTACGAGTTATTCGTACCGAGGGTTCGAATCCCTCTCTTTCCGTTTCCGTTGATGACTTTTTATTTTTTTCTTTAAAATTTTGCAAACCCCTTATTTCTTTTTTTCCTAGTTAAATGTGTGGAATAGCTAAAATAAAATCTTAAGAAAATTGTAAAATCAAGCAAGAAAAACAAAATTTTTATTTTATTCTTCACGTCCAGGATTACGTCCTGGATCATTGGATAGGAATCCAAAGATGAAGAGAGAAACAAAGAATATTACTACTGTGTAAACGAAAAGTTTGAGAGTAAGCATTACACAACCTCCAAGATCATTTTTTGAAAAAGAAAAACGAGAAAAGATAATAGATCCTCCATTTTTATATCACATATCCTATTTTGACACCAAGAAATGAATTCTAAAAATAGAAAAAAATGTTCAGAAATTCAAATGAAGTTGAAATTTGTAATAAGAGTCTTTGATTACCACAAATAACTTTCATACCCACAATTAGATATTGTAAGGGACCCTAATCTAATAGGGTATTTCGCCGGAAAAAGGATTAAAATTGGGAAATAGGACGAGCCTGATTTCTCGCGGCTATTCGAAATTTCAATGTTTGAATTGAAGGTTCATACTGTCAGACTTATTTGATCTTATCAATTGTTATCATTTTTCTCGAATAAATAATGATAATGAATTTTCTAGGATAGTGTTAAAATCTTATCGAAAACTTACAGCAGCTTGCCAAACAAAGGCTAAAAGAAAAAAGAACAGAGGTATGACTGGCATAAAATCTACGATTGGATTCAAAAAAGCATAGGCTTCGGGCAATTTGGCGAAGAAAAGACTACTCGGATAAAGGGCAGAATTAAGACAGATCAAACTAAAGATATTAAGCATAACAGACATTTTTTTCGTCGAGATAATTGCATTTTGATTGAGTTATTGATATAAGGAAAAATGAAGAAAGTAGGGTAGACAAAAAAATCCTTCTTTTTCCGCTCAATCAAAAATCCTCCAATTCTCAAAGGAGAATAGAAGAAATCATACTTTCATACAATATCTTAATTGAATTATATGTAATGATCAATAAATCCAGTTGAATTATTATAGATATACACATTCCAAAATCCTAACACGAATCGATAATAGATTCTATAAAGAATAAAGATTTTCTCTAGATATTTGGACTGGAATTGACGAACACTTAATATCAATATTATTCTTTATTATTATTATATTAATATTAATTAGTGTGCAATAAAAAAAGGAAATGGGGCGTAGCCAAGCGGTAAGGCAACGGGTTTTGGTCCCGCTATTCGGAGGTTCGAATCCTTCCGTCCCAGAGCATATCCATCCATTGTATCCTAATACTTCTTTTTTGTTCAACAAGGTTCTGTTTCAAGGTCTAATATTGGAATAGAATATTATTCCTCTTTTATTTTATATTTTTTCACAACACAAACTGAACTAAATCGAGTTCAAAATCCTTTTGTGACCCAGATAAAGATAAGATGGGGCATAGATCATAGTTGCAGAAAGATTACTTAACCTCAGGTTAAACAAAATATGAAAAGAAAATACATATAAAACGAGGAAGTGCTTAGCCTATAGGTATGTATTGTTATCCTATTTCAGTGACAATAGTCTTTTTATTTTTGTGAAAAAGAAATTGCATCCCTAAAATAGTAAAATTGAAATATTTAACAATGATATTTCTTTTTTTTGTTCAATGTATTTAGCTTATTTACTTTATTTACTTTACATCATTTCATTGACAATTCCATTCGAAAAAAAAAAAAGCAAAGATTTCTCTTTCTTATTCTTATGTTCTTATGATGATGATAAGAAAATAAAAAAAGGGAGTCTTTACTATAAAACTTTACTCAAATAATGATGTAGATAGAAAGTAGGAAACTTTTTCAAATATCAAGTATCAAGATTTCTAATTTGGAATCATTCCTTATAGGTTCCATCTTTGGGAAGTTGAAAATGGGTCAGTCTATCTTATTGAGTCACTTCAAGAAGCAGAGTCAAATAGAATTTCCTTATTCGTGTGATGCTAGTTATGTTATTTCTATATTTTATTTTGATTTCTGTATATTTCTCTTAGATATTAGATATTTTTTTGCGAGATATATTTATAGAAAATTAGAAAAATGTTCATCAAAATAAAAATGTTCCATTCATACAAAAAAAGCCGAGGTCTTGCTAATTTTTCTGAAGAAAAATATTTCTTATTTATAAAAATAAATTATTATCTATGTAGAAAATAAGAAATATAAATGACTTTGTCTCTGTACTGATTGAACCAATGACTATTCATGATTCCATAATTGAATCAATTCCATACTGGTTCCAAATTCGAGGAATGTTATGGTAAAACTTCGTTTAAAACGATGTGGTAGAAAGCAACGTGCGACTTGAAGGACACGATCCCGTGTGGATTCTTATCCACCATTTTATATTAGGAATGAAGGTGCTCTTGGCTCGACGTCATTTGTTCTATTCTACTATAACTCTTCTTTTTTTTATTGGGTTATAATGTAAATAGTTCATGATGGAGCTCGAGTAGAAAGTATTGATTAATTTCTCAGGGGCAACGATCTAGGGTTAATGCCAATTAATAAATTGGAACAACTTCGTAAGTATATCTTCTATCTTCTATAATTAATATAGATAATAGAAATCAAAAGGATCCGATTCGAGCAAATTTGAAAAAAAAAATTGTTGGAACGACTAAACCTTTTTCAATCCACAGTGTATCACGCACGAATCAACCGTTGGTATGATTCTTTGATAGAAAGAAATCACAAAAGGGGTATGTTGCTACCATTTTGAAAGGATTAAGAAGCACCGAAGTAATGTCTAAACCCAATGATTTAAAACAAAGATAAAGGATCCCAGAACAAGGAAACACCACTTTAATTGTCTCACGGATCCGAATAAAGAATCCAAATCCAAATATATTTTAAACGAGACAAAAAGGGTGGGTTAAAGACCACTCAATAAAAAAAATAGATTCAAAATTAAAGAAAAATCTTTCAAATTTTTGAATTAAATATTGAACTTGAGTTATGAGTACAAATGATTTTTTTTCAGGAAGGAAGCGAAATAAAAAAGACTATACTATGACTATGAGTTTAATTTAATTATAGAATAATTTAATTTATTTTATATGGATTCCTTTCCTATTTATTCTAATTTTATCCATAGACAAAACTTCGAATCATTTTTTCTCGAGCCGTACGAGGAGAAAACTTCCTATACGGTTCTAGGGGGGGTTCTTTTTCATCTACATCTATCCCGATGAGCCGTCTATCGAATCGTTGCAATTGATGTTCGATCCCGAAGAGAAGGAAGAGATCTTCGGAAAGTGGGTTTTTATGATCCGATCAAGAATCAAACTTATTTAAACGTTCCCGCAATTCTCTATTTCCTTGAAAAAGGTGCTCAGCCTACAGAAACTGTTCAGGATATTTTAAAAAAGGCAGAGGTTTTTAAGGAACTTGGCTCTAATCAAAACAAATTCAATTAATTAAATTAAGGAAATAAAAACTAAGGGTAGGATAGTGATTTCTATATCATTTTGGATATCTTTTCTATACTTTGTTTTTTTATTTCCTTCTTTTCTTGCTCTATTCGTATCTATTTATCATATCATTGATAATAAGAATTTTCTAAGGAAAACCTTATTTGATTTATCCTCACAAAATAGCAAATTCCTGCAATTGGGTGGTTTTCATTCGAACTCTAATACCAAGTAAGAAACAAGGACTCGAAGTTATTCTATATAGATTCACTACACTATTGATTGCATAAATCCTTTTCT